ATATATATATATATATATATATATATATATATAATATATACGATGGGTACTTTTATTTCAATTTAGTACTATAATTAACATTATGTCAGTTTAGTTGCCCTCGGATTTAGGGGTTTGACGAGAATAAAGTGACTATTTGGACTGGTGTTAGTTTTTATGGGGGGTAGGGGGGTTTAGGTTAAATAGGATGTGTAGTTTTGACTGTTTAGGTTAAAATTACTGTCGTAGGTTTTTGCAAAATTTTATGTCCTACTAGCATTAATTAAATAATACCATATAGAATTATGTAAGACCAACCAATTTGAACGAGGGTCCAGTTTCATTGAGTCGGCAGGTATCAGGTATGAGGGCCTGAAGACACAGAGAGAAAAAAAACTACTATATGCAAGTAAAACCATAATATGCCAGGTTATAAATTTAATGTATAGAACACATTAACCAGAGGCCTTTTAAAAGGAGACGTATGAACTTTATTAGTACAATGTGCCTGAAAAAACAACCAGAGGCCAGAATAGATCAGTTATGTACGCCATCTATAACATGGGCGTGAAACTAGTAATGTTGTATCTTACTAACAAGGGTTGCTTATTTCTCGTGATTAGGTAGATTAATAAATAACCAAGTACTGCGGCGATAGTCATGGTGTAGAATAACTATTTAAGTTTATGTCCTTAAACCATTACATTAATAATACCAGTATAATATCCATGTTGAAATAATTATTATGTAAAGTTAATGAATTCATGTAAATGTCAAATTAAACAATAACATTGTTGGAGATATGCTAACGGAAAATAAATGAATGTACAATAATACATAGAGAGTGTTATATGGATATTTTCTACCGAGCAACGGTAGGTGAAAATGGGCTTGTGTTTAGCGTTTATGCCCGATAGACCCTTTGGGGGGGAGGGGGGGGCATCTTAAAAAATCTTCTACCGAGCAACGGTAGATGAAAATGGGCTTGTGTTTAGCGTTTATGCCCGATAGACCTCATCAAGAGGTAGTTTAATAAAAGATCTCAGCTTTGGGAGCTGGGGACGAAGGTTAAAGTCCTTCTCTTTTGACCATTCTAGGAAGGTTGTGGTCTTCAGTCTTTGGTTTACAAGACCAATGCTTTAATGGGTTAAGCTACTAGAATGTTTTAAGTTAGTATTTTGTTTTCAATTATGCCTGCGGTAGGGATGAGGATTAATAGAGTTGAGAAGTAGAGAATAGAGGCTACTTGGCCGATTGTAATGAATGGGTTTTCAACGGGTTGTCCTCCAATTCATGTCAGTACTAAAAGGTTAGCAATTAAGCATCAGAATAGGGTTTGTGTAAGTGGTCGGAATTGGGTTGTTCGTTGTTTTGATGTGTGTAGGGTGGGCATTAGGAATAATACAAGGATAGAGAATAGTAGGGCAAGTACTCCACCTAACTTGTTTGGGATAGATCGTAGAATTGCGTAGGCGAAAAGAAAGTACCATTCTGGTTTGATATGTGGAGGGGTGGATAAGGGGTTGGCTGGTGTGAAGTTATCTGGGTCTCCTAAAAGATTTGGAGAGAATAATGTTAGGGTTAGTAGGAGGGCTAGTATTAAGATGATGCCTAGAAGGTCTTTGTATGAGAAATAAGGGTGGAATGGGATTTTATCGGTGTTTGAGTTTAACCCTGTTGGGTTGTTTGATCCAGTTTCATGTAGAAAAAGTAGGTGTACTAATGTTAGACCTATAATGGTAAATGGTAGGAGGAAGTGGAAGGTAAAGAATCGGGTTAGGGTTGCGTTGTCTACTGAGAATCCACCTCAGATTCATTGTACTAGTGTGTTCCCAATGTATGGAATGGCTGAGAGTAGGTTGGTAATAACGGTTGCACCTCAAAAGGATATTTGGCCTCATGGTAGGACATAGCCCACGAATGCAGTGGCTATTGTTAGGAGTAGTAGGATAATTCCTGTGTTTCAGGTTTCTTTGTATAAGTATGAGCCGTAATAAAGTCCTCGTCCAATATGAAGGTAGATGCATATGAAGAAGAGGGAGGCGCCGTTAGCATGAATATTGCGGATAAGTCATCCGTATTGTACGTCTCGGGTAATGTGGGCCACTGATGAGAATGCTAGTGAAATGTCTGGGGAGTAGTGTATAGCTAGGAAAATTCCAGTAAGGGTTTGTAGAATTAGGCAAGTGCCTAATAAGGATCCAAAGTTTCATCAAGCAGAGATGTTGGAGGGGCTTGGCAGATCAATGAATGAGTTGTTGATGATTTTTGCTAGTGGGTGGGTTTTTCGGAGGTTTATGATCATTGGTTTTATTATAGTTGAAAACAACGGTGGTTTTTCAAACCACAGGTCTCGGTTTGAATCCGAGTAATAACTATGATATACTTTATGTTCTTATTTGGCTTCTGCTTTGTTTTTTGAATGGTGGGTGTATCTTGTAATCCGTCTCCTTACTTTGGGGTTTTGAGTTTGGTATTAGGGGCAGCTTCCGGCTGTGGTGTATTGGTTGGTATAGGAGGGTCTTTTGTATCTTTGGTGCTATTTTTAGTTTATTTAGGAGGGATGTTAGTGGTTTTTGCTTATTCATCTGCTTTGGTGGATGAGCCTTATCCTGTTGGTTGGGGGAGTTTGGGAGGGTTGATTTATGTGGTGGGGTTTGTGTTGCTTGTTTTAGGTCTTGTAGTTACAGGTTCTTTTTTGTACGGTGTGGAAGGGTTTGGAGAAGCTACAGCGGATGGTGTTGGATTGTATGTTGTTCGTTTAGATTTTGGTGGAGTTTCGTGGTTTTATTATTATGGTAGCGTGATGTTTTTGATTTCTGGTTGAGGGTTGTTGTTAACATTATTTGTTGTGCTAGAGATGGTGCGAGGTTTGTCTTGTGGGACGCTGCATTCTATTAGGGGTTAGATGTTGTGAGTTATTTTAACTCAGTAGTTATTATTGGATGGGTATATGAATGTCCTTTCTCCATTAAGGTTAGTAACGCTACTGATCGGACAAGGTCATGTAGGTTACTTGATAAGGTTTATGATAAAAGGAATTTAAGAATGCTGAATACAACAATTATGGTAATTATTACTCATAGTGTAATGAGGAATGAGATTAGGTAAATTTTGATGAGGCCTTTTTGTATTAGAGAAGTAAAGCGTATTGGGGTTTTTTGTCATTTGGCTGTTACTTTTGGGCCAAGATATTCGAATCAAGATGTGTCAGCTAAGTGGGTTGCAATTTTTTGGGCTATTTTTAGGTAATTTTTTGAAACACTTCGGTGGGCTAGGTAGTTGAGGTAGGCGGCTATGCTGGTTGGGTCGTAAGGTTTGGAAGGTTTTAGGGGTATTTTAGTGGCTATACAGACTACTTTTAATCCCACTAGGAAGCCGATGACTGTTACAATTAATGCTGCAATTTTAATTCATAGTGGTATGGTTGTTGTTGGTGTATTAAATATTTGAATGTTTTTTGTAATTAGTCATCCGGCTACAATGCTGCCTGTGGCAAGGCGAGTGATTGGGTTTATGATTGTGGGAATGTTTTCATGTAGGAGGTATGTGGAGTTTTGTTGGGGGTGTCCTGTTTGCACTAGTAATATAATTCGTAGCGTATAGACTGCAGTAAATGAGATTGCTATTAGTGTTAAAAGTAGGGCGCAGGTGTTTAAGTATGATGTTGATATAGTTTCAATGATGGCATCTTTAGAGTAGTATCCGGTTAAAAATGGTGTACCAATGAGTGCTATGTTGCCGATAGTTAGACATGCGGAGGTAATTGGTAGTGGTTTATGCAGTCCTCCTATTTTTCGAATGTCTTGTTCATTGCCTAGGCTGTGGATGATAAAACCTGCGCATATAAATAATATGGCTTTAAAGAATGCGTGTATGCAGATGTGTAGGAAAGCTAAGTCTGGTTGGTTTAGGCCGATGGTGACTATTATGAGGCCAAGTTGGCTTGTTGTAGAGTAAGCAATAATTTTTTTGATGTCATTTTGGGATAGGGCAGATAAGGATGCGAAGAATGTGGTTATAGCTCCTAAGCATAGGCAAATAGAGAGAGCTGTATTATTGGATGCTAGTAAAGGATGTACTCGGATGAGTAGGAAAATGCCGGCGACAACTATAGTGCTGGAGTGTAGTAGTGCTGAGACTGGGGTTGGGCCTTCTATAGCTGCTGGTAATCATGGGTGAAGTCCGAATTGGGCTGATTTTCCAGTTGCAGCTAGGATAAGAGCTAGAAGTGTTAGTAGAGAAGGGGGGTTAGTATATGAGAGTGGTTGAAAATTTAATGAGTTTGTGTTTGTGATGAGTCAGGCCATGCCGATGTATAATCCTAAGTCACCGATGCGGTTGTAGATAATGGCTATTAGGGCTGATAAGAGTGTGTCTTCTCGGCCGCGTCATCAGCCAATGAGTAAGAAGGACATGATTCCTACTCCTTCTCAGCCAATGAAAAATTGGAATAGATTGTTAGATGTAATTAAAATTATTATGGCTATTAGGAAGATTAGTAGGTATTTAAAGAATTTGTCGATATGTGGATTTCCTATTATATATCAGCGAGAATATTGTAGGATAGCTCATGTGACATATAGGGCGATTGGTATGAATATGGCGGAATATTGGTCATGAATGAAGTTTAGTTTGATAGAAAATAAGGATGTGCCTAATAAAGTTACGTCACAAAGGGTTTGTTCAGGAAATAGTATTGAGTGGAGTAGTGGAACTAAGCTGATAAAGAATGTTATTTTTACAGTTGATTCTGTTTTTAGAATTAGTCATGTTTTTGACATGAATAATGAGGCAATAAGTGGTATTGCCAGGGTGAATAGTGCTAACAAAAGGAATATGTTGGCTAGATACACAACTTTTACTTGGATTTGCACCAAGGGTGGATGGTTTCTAAAACCAATGGATTACTTCTATCCTTTAAAAGTGAGGGAGCTGAGGGATTATTCTCAGGTATAGGAATTAGCAGTTCTTATTGTGAAACACCTCTCTCGGTTCATAAGGAGGTTTGAACTCCTATTTTTAGAGCCACAGTCTAATGTTTGTTTTAAAACTATATTAACAGTAGAAAGTCCCTCAGATTAGTTCTGGTTTTATTACTAGTAGTATTATAGGAAGGATATGGAGGACTATGAGAAGGTGTTCTCGTGTATGGGTTGGTGGTATTGTTTTTATGTACGAGGGTGTCCCCCCTCATTGTGTTGTGGATAATATATATAGGGTGTATGTAGCGGTAATGATGGTTCCCGAACCTGTTATTAGAATTGTAATGTTTGATCAGTTGAATAGTGAGGTGATAATAGTTAGTTCTCCTATTAGGTTAATGGTTGGTGGAATGGCTATGTTGGCTAAGCTAGCGAGTAGCCATCATAGGCCTATTAAGGGGTATAGTAGTTGTATGTTTCGGGCTAATAGTAGTGTTCGGCTATGGGTTCGTTCATAGTTTGTATTAGCTAGGCAGAAGAGTATTGATGATGTTAGTCCATGGGCGATTATAAGTGTAATAGCACCTGTGTATGCTCATTGGGTTTGTGTTAGTGTTGCAGCAATAACAAGACCTATGTGGCTTACTGATGAGTAAGCAATTAATGATTTTAAATCTGTTTGTCGTAAGCAGATTGAACCAGTTATAATTACTCCTCATAATGCTAATACTATAAATGGGTATGGGAGTGTTTTTGATAGAGGATTTAGTGTTGGTATAATTCGAATGATTCCATACCCCCCTAATTTGAGTAGTACTGCTGCTAGGATTATTGATCCTGCGATTGGGGCTTCTACGTGTGCTTTTGGTAGTCATAAGTGTAGTCCGTAAAGTGGCATTTTGATTATAAAGGCAGTTAGTAATGCAAATCATCATGTTGTATGGGCTCATGTGTTTGATATAGTGGGTTGGTTGAGTTGGATTATGTGGGTGGATAGTGTGCCAATTTGATTTTGTAGGGAGAGGAGGGCGATTAGTAGTGGGAGGGATCCAATGAGGGTGTAGAATAGGAAGTAAGTCCCAGCATTTAGTCGTTCTATTTGATTACCCCAACGTGTAATAATTGCTAGTGTTGGGATTAATGTGGTTTCGAATATAATGAAGAATATAATTAGTTCTGTGGCTGAGAAGGCAAGTACTAATGAGATCTGTAGTAGGATAATAATGAAGGTGAAGGTTCGTTTTCGTGAAATTGGTTCTGTGATAAGATGGTTTTGACTAGCTAGGATTGTTAATGGGGTAAGTCAGCATGATAGGGTGAGGAGTGGAGCTGAGATGTAGTCGATGCTTATATAATAGTTGGAGAAACTTATGGTTAGTTCTTGGGAGGGCTTAAATCATTGTATGCTTAGAAGGGCAATTCCGAAAGTGCTAATGGATATGATAGGTCAGAGTTGTTTTGGCTTGCAGAGTGTGATTGTTGGGAGTAATATAAATGTTGGAAGTAGAATTTTTAGCACTGTAGAAGGTTTAAGTTCTGCAGATGATCTGAGCCATGAGTTCGTGAAGATGCTACTAAGTAATGAGAGTCCTATGCCAGCTTCGCAGGCTGAGAAGGATAATATTAACATAGGGGTTAATATAAATGATGAGGTTTGTAGTTGAATAGGCCACATTGATAGTGCAATATAAAGTGATAGTATTATACTTTCAAGGCATAGTAGGGTTGAAATTAGGTGAGTTTGGTGTAACGAGAGGCCTGTGATACTGACAATGAAGGCCGAGTAGTAGCTGAAATGTAAAGGTGTCATTTGGTAGCCGTGGAGTTTAATCACGATTAACTAAGTCGAAATTAGTTGTCTTACGTTGGACTAGCTATCTATTCTGCTCATTCTAGGCCTCCTTGGATTCATTCATAGATAAGTCCTAATGTTAAAAGTAATAAGATAATAAGAGCTCAAGTAAAGGTGTAAATTGGTGATGGGAGTTGGATGGCTCATGGTAGAGGTAGGAGTAGTGCGATTTCTAGATCAAATAAGAGGAATAAGATTGCTACTCAGGAAGAACCGGATAGAGAATGGTAGGCGAGCTGATTCTAATGGGTCAAACCCGCATTCGTATGGGGATAGTTTTTCAGTATCTGGTTTTATTAGTGTTAGTCAGTAGTTTAATACTATTAGGGTTGTAGATAGGGTAATGGCAATTGTTATAGTTGAGATTGTTACATTTATTACTCTTCTTTAGGGTTGCAACTAAAACTTAATGATTGGAAGTCATTTGTACTATTATACTAGAAGAGTATGAGCCTCATCAGTAGATCGATACATAGAGAAATAGTCATACGACATCTACGAAGTGTCAATATCAGGCAGCTGCTTCAAATCCGAAGTGGTGGGTGGAGGTGAAGTGAAATTTGATTTGTCGTAGAAGGCATACAATTAAGAATGTTGAGCCAATAATTACGTGAAGTCCGTGGAAGCCTGTTGCGACAAAGAATGTAGAGCCGTATACACCATCAGAAATTGTGAATGGAGTTTCGTAGTATTCTATGATTTGTAATGCTGTAAAGTATAAACCTAGTAAGATTGTAAGGGTGAGGGCTTGAATGGTTTGATTTCGGTTGGATTCTATTAGGCTATGGTGGGCTCAGGTAATTGTCACTCCTGAAGCTAGTAGGACTGCTGTGTTTAATAAGGGCACTTCAAATGGGTTTAGTGGGGTGATTCCTGTTGGTGGTCAACATCCGCCCAGTTCTGGGGTGGGGGCTAAACTTGAGTGATAAAAAGCTCAGAAAAATCCAATGAAGAAGAATACTTCTGATGTGATGAATAGGATTATACCATATCGTAGACTTTTTTGCACAGGAGGGGTGTGATGTCCTTGGAAAGTTCCTTCCCGTACGACATCTCGTCATCATTGGAATATGGTTAGTAGTATAATTAATAAGCCTAGGGTTATTAGCAGTGTTGAGTTGTAGTGAAATCATATGGCAAGCCCTGAAGTTATTAGTAGTGCTGCTGCTGCGCCTGTTAGTGGTCATGGGCTTGGATCTACTATGTGGTAAGCATGTGTTTGGTGGGCCATTAGACGTTTTCTTGAAGGTATAGGCTTAGCAATAATACAAATACATAGGCTTGAATTATTGCTACGGCTAGTTCTAGGATTGTTAACAATAGGAGGATTACAGTGGTTATTACAGACAGGGTAAGTATTGTTGATAATAGGGAGAGTGTTGCGGTGGAGGTGAGTTGGATTAATAAATGGCCGGCTGTTAAGTTGGCCGTAAGTCGCACGCCCAGAGCTAATGGTCGAATGAAAAGGCTAATTGTTTCAATAATGATAAGGATTGGAATTAATAGGGTTGGAGTACCTTCTGGTAGTAGATGTCCTAGTGATTTAGTTGGTTGGTTTCGGAGGCCGGAAAGTACTATAGCTAATCATATTGGAATAGCTATTCCTATATTCATAGAGAGTTGTGTGGTTGGAGTGAATGTATATGGTAGAAGTCCAAGTAGATTAGTTGTTAAGAGTATAATTATAAGTGATGTCAAGATAATGGATCATTGGTGGCCTATTTTGTTGATTGGCAGTATTAGTTGTTTTGTGAATAAGTTAATTGCTCATAGTTGGATGGTTGATAATCGATTTGTCAATCATCGGTTATTTAGGGTTGGGAATATGATTGGGGGTATTAATAAGGCTAGGATGGCTAGGGGGATTCCTAGGATTTGTGGGCTTATGAATTGATCGAAGAATGTTAGATTCATGGCCAAGTTCATGGGTTTGTGCGTATAGTTTTATTGTCTTTATTGGTAGGGTTGTTTGTTGATAAGTAGGATGAAATTTTTGGCTGCAAAATAATAATGTACGTTAATCACGAGGAGGAGAGGATTAGAAATCACGGGTCTGGGTTTAATTGTGGCATAGTCACTAAGGAGGACGGAAATTCTCTTTCTCTAGCTTAAAAGGCTAGCGCTAAATCCTTTATAGCTTCTGTAGTGATTAGGAAGATATTAGTGAAGATCATTTTTCGAAATGTTGTAGCGGGACAGATTCAATTACAATCGGCATAAAGCTATGGTTAGCTCCGCAGATTTCTGAGCACTGTCCGTAAAATACTCCAGGTCGTGTGACAATGAAAGTTGTTTGGTTCAATCGTCCTGGGACTGCATCTGTTTTTACACCTAATGATGGTACTGCTCATGAGTGTAAGACATCTTCAGCTGAGATTAATATCCGAATGGGTGATTCTATTGGTATTACTATACGGTGATCTACCTCTAATAATCGGAAGTGCCCGTTTGGCAGATCTTGAGTTGGAGTCATGTAGGAGTCGAACTCAAGGTTTTCATAGTCAGTATATTCGTATGTCCAATATCATTGATGTCCCATGGCTTTAATGGTTAAATATGGGTTATTGATTTCATCTATTAGGTAGAGGACTCGTAGGGATGGGAGTGCAATAGTAATTAGGACAATGGCTGGTAAAATAGTTCAAATTATTTCTACTTCTTGGGCATTTATAGTGTTGGTATATGTTAGTTTTGTTGTTATTATTAATGTGATGATGTAGAGTACTAGGGTGCTAATTAAGAACACAATTATTAGGGTATGATCATGAAAGTGGAGGAGTTCTTCTATAATAGGTGATATCGCGTCTTGAAATCCTAGTAGGAGGGGATGTGCCATTAAGTCGTAAAGGATTTAAACCTATAATTTAGCCTTGACAAGGTTAAGTAATGTATTTTACTAACGTCTTGGAAGAAGGAAACATAAAGGTTATGTGATTGGCTTGAAACTAATTTAAGGGGGTTCGATTCCCCCCTTTCTTGGGTTTGTACATGGGCTGGCTCTTCATAGGTATGGTAGGGAGGTGGGCAGCCATGAAGTCACTCTACATTGGTGGTTGTGAGTTCAACTTTTATAATTTTTCGCTTTGAGGAGAATGCTTCTCAGATAATGAATATTATTATAATTACTGCTACTAGGGAGATTAATGATCCGATTGATGAAATAGAATTTCATAGAGTGTATGCGTCTGGGTAATCGGAGTAACGTCGTGGTATTCCAGCAAGGCCTAGGAAATGTTGAGGGAAAAAGGTTATGTTTACTCCTGCAAATATTACCCCAAAGTGTACTTTTGCTCAAGTTTGGTGTAGTGAATATCCTGTGAAAAGTGGGAATCAGTGGGTAAATCCTGCTATAATAGCGAATACAGCCCCCATTGATAGGACATAGTGGAAATGTGCTACTACATAATAAGTGTCATGTAGTACAATGTCTAAGGATGAATTGGCTAGTACGATGCCTGTTAGCCCTCCAATAGTAAAGAGAAAGATGAAACCAAGGGCTCATAGTATGGCGGCATCTCATTTGACTATGCCGCCGTGCAGGGTGGCTAATCAGCTGAATACTTTTACTCCCGTTGGAATGGCGATAATTATTGTTGCAGATGTAAAATAGGCTCGGGTGTCTACGTCTATGCCAACGGTAAATATGTGGTGGGCTCACACAATGAAGCCTAAAAATCCAATAGATATTATTGCTCAGACTATTCCTATATAACCAAAAGGTTCTTTTTTGCCAGCGTAATAGGTGACTACATGGGAGATTATGCCAAATCCTGGTAGGATTAGGATATATACTTCGGGATGGCCAAAGAATCAGAATAAGTGTTGGTATAAGATTGGGTCTCCCCCTCCTGAAGGGTCAAAGAAGGTTGTATTTAGGTTTCGGTCTGTTAATAGTATAGTGATGCCTGCAGCTAGTACTGGTAGCGATAGTAGTAATAGGACAGCTGTAATAAGTACTGATCACACAAATAAGGGTGTTTGGTATTGTGATATGGCTGGGGATTTTATGTTAATTACTGTGGTAATGAAGTTAATAGCCCCTAGAATTGAAGATACTCCTGCTAAATGAAGAGAAAAGATAGTTAGGTCTACAGAGGCACCGGCGTGGGCTAAGTTTCCGGCTAATGGGGGGTATACGGTTCAGCCTGTGCCTGCGCCTGCTTCAATACCTGATGATGCTAAGAGCAGTAATAATGAAGGGGGTAAAAGCCAAAAGCTTATATTGTTTATACGTGGAAATGCCATATCTGGCGCCCCAATTATTAATGGCACAAGTCAATTCCCGAACCCACCAATTATAATTGGTATAACTATGAAGAAAATTATAATGAAAGCATGGGCTGTGACGATAACATTGTAGATTTGGTCGTCCCCTAAAAGGGTCCCAGGTTGGCTTAATTCTGCGCGGATCAATAAGCTTAATGCTGTGCCTACTATTCCTGCTCAGGCTCCAAAAATTAAGTATAAGGTGCCGATGTCTTTATGATTAGTAGAGAAAAATCAACGGGTTAAAATCACAGGTAAGATGGCTGAGTGGTTAAGCGTTAGGCTGTAGACCTTTTGACAGAGGTTTAATTCCTCTTCTTATCAAACCCCGTAGTGAAATTCATGTCAAATTGCAAATTTGAAGATACACTTTAGTTGGTGTCGGGGTTTCCCGCTTTTTAGAGAGCGGGAAAGGTAGGCAAAAGCCCGCTGGATTGGGTGTTTAGCTGTTAACTAAATTGTTATGGGATCGAGGCCCATTTGTCTAGTAAGGCCTTAACTTAATTAAAGTGTTTGAGTTGCATTCATAGGATATAAGATAGAATCTTATAGGTCTTAACAGAAACTAAGAGGTTCTATCTCTTGTTTGGGGCTTTGAAGGCCCCTGGTTTAATAGGCTTGATCCTAAGTTTCTATGGGATGGTTAGTAGGGTTGGTGTAATTGGTAGGAGGGTGATGGATAGTATGGTTATTATAGCTAGGTAGGGTTTTTTGTTGGTTTTGTGGCGTCATTGTTGTAGGTAGTTGGTTGAGTTTGGTGGTAGTGTGATGGTTGTGTAGTATGAGATTCGCAGGTAAAAGAATAGGCTAAGTAGTGAGATTAGGGCTATTGCAGTGGCTATAATGAATATGTGTTGTTTAGTTAGTTCTTGGAGAATTAATCATTTAGGTATAAATCCTGTTAGTGGGGGTAGGCCAGCTAGTGATATAAGGGTGAGTATTATTATGGTGTTTAGTGTTGGTAATTTTGTTCATGATGTTATTATTACAGATATTATGTTTGTTTCTAAAGTTTTAATTATTAGGAATGTTGTTGAGGTTATGATGATGTATGTATAGAATGTAAGTAGTGTGAGTTTAGGGGATAGAGTAAGGATTGTGGTTATTCATCCTAGGTGGGCGATGGAGGATGATGCTATGATTTTTCGTAGTTGGGTTTGGTTTAGTCCATATCATCCACCGATTAGGGCGGATGTTAGTCCTAGCGCTAGTATTAGTGGTGTATTTAAGGATTGAGAGGTTATTACTAGTAAGGATAATGGAGCTAATTTTTGTCAGGTAGTTAAGATTAGGGCTGTTATTATGGTGGCTCCTTGTAGTACTTCTGGTAATCAAAAGTGAAATGGAGCTAATCCTAATTTGATGGCTAAAGCTGTAGTGAGAACAACGCATGAAGTGTTATTGGATATTTGTGTAATATCTCATTGTCCTAGTATTCAGGCATTTATAATACTTGAGAATAAGATTAGTGTTGAAGCAGTTGCTTGTGTTAGGAAGTATTTGGTGGCTGCTTCAATTGCTCGTGGGTGGTGTTGTTTAGCGATTAATGGAATAATAGCCAGGGTGCTGATCTCTAGACCAGTTCATGCTAAGATTCAGTGATTGCTAGATACTGTAAGTAGGGGGCCTATAATTAGGCTTGAAGTAATAATTATGTTTGCATGTGGATTTATTAGTAGAGGAGGGGTTTAAACCAACATTTTCGGGGTATGGGCCCAAGAGCTTAGTTAGCTGACTTTACTAGGATATAGTATAATTGGAAGTATAGAGAGTTTTGATCTCTCTGGTGTAGGTTCGAGTCCTATTTTTCTAAGGAGACGAGAGGGTTTTAGCCTCTATTATTCACCCTATCAAGGTAACCCTTTAGTTCAGGCACGTGTCCTATAGTATTGGAGGTAATCCAGAGGAGGCGGTTGGTATTGATATATGTCAAAGACATAATGCTAGGGTGATGGGGAGGAAGTTTTTTCATAGCAGGTGTATAAGTTGATCATATCGAAATCGTGGATAGGAGGCTCGGATTCATAGGAATCCTGCTGAGAGTAGTATTACTTTTGATACTAGTGATAGAGAGAATAGTTCTGGGGTGTTGCTTATGTAGGCTGGGTTAAGGAATAGAATAGTTGTGAGGGTGTTTATTATTAAGATGTTGGCATACTCTGCTAGGAAGAATAAGGCGAAGGGCCCGGCGGAGTATTCAACGTTAAATCCAGATACTAGTTCGGATTCTCCTTCAGTTAGGTCGAATGGTGCCCGGTTTGTTTCTGCTAGTGTGGAAATGTATCATATTATTATTAGCGGTCAGGATGAAAATATTAAGTATATTGGTTCTTGTGTAGTTATGAATGTTTGTATGTTAAATCCACCTGAGAATAAAGTTAGCGAGAGTAGGATAATTCCTAGGGTTACTTCATATGAGATGGTCTGAGCTACTGCTCGTAGAGCACCCATGAGGGCGTATTTAGAATTTGAAGCCCAGCCAGATCATAGGATTGAGTAAACTATGAAGCTAGATAAGGAGATTAGGAATAGGAGGCCTAGGTTTAGGTCAGCCAGTGGGAAAGGTAGGGGTAGTGGGAGTCAAATTGATAAAGCTAATAATAGGGCCAGGATTGGTGATATTATAAATAGTGTGGTGGATGAATTTAGTGGGTAAATTGGTTCTTTGATAAAGAGTTTTACACCGTCTGCTACTGGCTGTAGTAGTCCATATGGGCCTACGATGTTGGGTCCTTTTCGAAGTTGTATATATCCAAGCACTTTTCGTTCTAGTAGGGTAAAGAAAGCAACAGCAATTAAGATTGGGATTATATATATGAGTGGGGGTATTAAGTTGGATAGTAGAGGTTTTATAATTGGGGAGGGGAGTTGAACCCCTGGATAAAGGGTTTAGGCCTTTTGCATTTTACCCAGCTCTGCCACGCCAATTGAACCCTCATTTTGGGGTTGTGGTTTTGCTTTAATTATCAGTTTAGTTGTTTTCACTGATGTAAGGTAAGGCTTGTTTTTAATGTAGGCCTTGTCTTTTCGGTCCTTTCGTACTAGAAAAGACTCAAGGTTCATATAGATAGAAACCGACCTGGATTGCTCCGGTCTGAACTCAGATCACGTAGGACTATTAATCGTTGAACAAACGAACCCTTGATAGCGGTTTCACCATCAGGATGTCCTGATCCAACATCGAGGTCGTAAACCCCATCGTCGATAAGGGCTCTAGGATGGGATTGCGCTGTTATCCCTGGGGTAGCTTGGTTCGTTGATCAAATATATTGGATCTTTTTACTGTTAGCACTTTGAGTTGTGAGTCTAGGTTTAAAGAAGTATGCTCTATTTTTCGGAGGTTTTGTTTTACTCCGAGGTCGCCCCAACCGAAAACGTGAATCATATACTAGTTGATTATAAATCCTTAGTTTGGTGTTAATGGTAGTTGATTTGTGTTTAAAGTTCCACAGGGTCTTCTCGTCTTATAGGGTTATCCTCGCTTTTGCACGAGGAGACCAATTTCACTGATTATCTGTAAGAGACAGGTAGAACCTCGTTTGGCCATTCATTCTAGTCTTTATTTAAAAGACAAGTGATTACGCTACCTTTGCACGGTTAGGATACCGCGGCCGTTTAAACAGTGTCACTGGGCAGGCATTACCCCTAATACTTGTGTGTTGCTAGGGGCTATGTTTTTGGTAAACAGTCGGGTTCGTTTAGTTTGCCTAGTTCCTTTTACGGATTTTAATCTTTCTTATGTGCGCTCCTGTGTTGGGTTAACAGTTTAATTATATGGTGTTTTAAGTGTTGTTGTTTCATATATTATTGATTGTTAATAATCAGTAGTTTATCTATTATGATTTAAGCTAGCGCGTAAGAGAAGTTTTTCTTCTTGTTACTCATTTTAGCATTAGTTCTTCTATAGGGGTAGAATGGCTCAGTATTATTTGGGGATAAAAGTTTTATGTTAATATTTACATATAGTGGGCTTTGACGCTTTCTTTGATGGTGGCTGCTTTAAGGCCTACGGAGTAATATATTTTGGTGTTTTGTCCTCCATTTTAGGTTGTGTCCTTTTTCAATTGGGCTGTACCCCAATTGAATATATCTTAAATTTTTCTTTTGGGCAAACTTTAGGTTGTTTTTAGAAGATTTAAGGTTGAACTCACATTCATTTATTGAGCAACCAGCTATCACCAAGTTCGATAGGCTTTTCACTTCTACTTATAGGTCTTTCCACTCTTTTGCCACAGAGACGGATTTAGCCTGTGATATTGGCCGCCTTTAAGTAGCTCACTTGGTTTCGGGGGTTTAGACTTTAGTTCTCTTTGCTTAAGTGTGCTGGTTAAATCATGATGCAAGAGGTATAAGGGTTAATCTTTGCTTTTTATTGCTTAGTGGTTTTTCATGTTTTTCATCTTTCCCTTGCGGTACTGTCTTTATTGCTCCTGTTTTACTTTTCTATCACCTATACTTAGATGGTAAAATGTTTTGGTTAAGTTTTTGGTAATGTAATTATTGTTTGGTGAGATTATTGTTTGTTGTTGGGCTAGGTTTAATTGCTCAAAATAGTCTTGTTTTAATAGACATCTTTCAGGTGTAAGCTGAATGCTTTTTGTTAAGCTATGTTTTGATGTTCCAAGTACACCTTCCGGTGCACTTACCTTGTTACGACTTGCCTCATCTGTTTTATTTGTTATATTTTATTTATGGTTTACTGGTTTATATTGATGAGGGTGACGGGCGGTGTGTGCGCACCTCAGGACCGGTTTAAATTGGGCTCTCTGTTCTCAGTTTACTGCTAAATCCTACTTGCTGGACTGTTTCATGGTTCCTTTCCGTGAGTGTTATTTCTAGTATAGAAAATGTAGCCCATTTCTTCCATCTCAATTAGCTACACCTTGACCTGACTTGTTAATGGTTTATATTGTTTTGCCTGCTTTTATATCCTTCACAAGGTAAGCTGGAGACGGTGGTATATAGGCTGATTGGCAAGAGATGGTGAGGTGGATCGTGGATCATCGATTATAGAACAGGCTCCTCTAGGTGGGTTTGAGGCACCGCCAAGTCCTTAGAGTTTTAAGCTTTTTGCTCGTAATTCTCTGGCGGATATTTTTGTATGTAAATATCTAGGTTTAGGGCTAAGCATAGTGGGGTATCTAATCCCAGTTTGTGTTTTAGCGATCGTGGGTTCAAATAGTTCCGTTATATTAAGGTTATTTTCATAGTGTGTTAATGTATACTTGCGTATGACAGCGGAGTAAGTAGTCCGCCTTAATTTTATAGGTTAAAAATTTTAATCACATTTTACGCCGGTTGTCTGTTAGTTTGGGCTTCTTGTGTAACCGCGGTGGCTGGCACGAGATTTACCAGCTCATGTTTGCTATGACTAAGTCAAGCTTTCGCTTATTGCTTAATTTTTATCACTGCTGTGTGCCCTTGGGGGTGTGGCTAAAGCTAGGTGTTTTGGGCTATCATGGTGTGCCTGATACCGGCTCCTTCAATCTTATTAGATTACTAGGGCGTTTTCACTGGTGTGCTGATACTTGCATGTGTAAGTTTAGCAAAAAGTAACAGTAAGGTTAGGACCAAATCTTTATGTTTTTGGGGTATAATTGGTTACCCATCTTGGCAACTTCAGTGCCGTGCTTTACGATAAGCTACAATAAC